CCTATACGGGCTCAATTCATTATTTTGGGATAAAAAAAAAATGGAGAGTAGACTCAAAGGAAAAATAGACTAAAAGGAAATAGGTGAATAGTTGTCTTGGGGATTCAAAAAAATATCAGGTACGGGCTTCCTTTTTTTTTTTTTTGACAAAGAATATTTCTTTTTTTCTTCGCCCCTTTGCCTTGAAAGAACAGATTCAAAAAAATGATATGATTCAACCTCAGACCCATTTGAATGTAGCAGATAATAGCGGGGCTCGAGAATTGATGTGTATTCGAATCATAGGAGCTAGCAATCGCCGATATGCTCATATCGGTGACGTTATTGTTGCTGTGATCAAAGAAGCCGTGCCAAATATGCCCCTAGAAAGATCAGAAGTAGTCAGAGCTGTAATTGTACGTACTTGTAAAGAACTCAAACGTGACAACGGTATGATAATAAGATATGATGACAATGCTGCAGTTCTCATTGATCAAGAAGGAAATCCAAAAGGAACTCGAGTTTTTGGTGCGATTGCCGGGGAGTTGAGACAGTTCAATTTTACTAAAATTGTTTCATTAGCTCCCGAGGTATTATAAAAAGAGACCGCGGTTCTATTATTAGAAAGAAAAAGATTACGAGATAGATTCAGATTCATTAGTAGATTGGGTCTCACGCATATACCTTGAATAATTCCTATTCATCAAAAAAAGTAAAAAAAAACAAGAAAAACATGTTCATTATATCAAAATATTGAGGCAAAAAATTTAATTCATCATGGGTAAGGATACTATTGCTGACATAATAACCTCTATACGAAATGCTGATATGGATAGAAAAAGAGTGGTTCGAATAGCATCTACCAATATCACTGAAAATATTGTTAAAATACTTTTACGAGAGGGTTTTATCGAAAATGCGAGAAAACATCGAGAAAACAGCAAATCTTTTTTGGTTTTAACCCTACGCCATAGAAGGAATAGGAAAAAGCCTTCTAGAAATTTTAGAAATAGACAGATTTTTAATTTAAAACGGATTAGTCGACCTGGTCTACGAATCTATTCTAACTATCAACGAATTCCTAGAATTTTAGGCGGGATGGGGATTGTCATTCTTTCTACTTCTCGAGGTATAATGACAGACCGGGAAGCTCGACTAGAAAGAATCGGCGGAGAAATTTTGTGTTATATATGGTAATCCTTCTAACTTCTAATATCCGAATTAACTTCGAGACTCCCAATTTTGGAAAAAAGGGAAGCAGGTTGTCTAATCTTTTCCCCCCACTATTTATTAATACTTCACAGAGGTTTTAATGAAAGAAAAAAAATGTATTCATGAGGGTTTAATTACTGAATCGCTTCCCAATGGTATGTTCCGAGTTCGTTTAGATAATGAAGATTTGATTCTAGGTTATATTTCAGGAAAAATCCGACGTAGTTTTATACGGATACTTCCAGGCGATAGAGTCAAAGTTGAAGTCAGTCGTTATGATTCAACCAGAGGGCGTATAATTTATCGACTTCGCAATAAGGATTCGAAAGATAAAGATTAGGTCTTTTTTTTTTTCAATTTTCACATTCCTTTCGTGGGAATACAATTTGAGATGAAAACTTTCAAGAAACTTATTTTCTTCCAAGAAGTAGATTCAGAGTTAAGGTAAGGAATGACAAATATGAAAATAAGAGCGTCTGTTCGTAAGATTTGTGAGAAATGTAGACTAATCCGTAGGCGGGGACGAATTATAGTAATTTGTTCCAACCCAAGACATAAACAACGGCAGGGATAATCAGATTCGTTAAAAGACCTGATGTATAAATCAAACAAGGTCTGTTTTGACATAAACATAAAATGGATATATCCATATATTTCTGACTCATATTTATGAGATGCTAAAATATGGCAAAAGCTATACCGAGAATTGGTTCACGTAGGAATGGACGTATTGGTTCACGTAAGAGTACACGTAGAATACCAAAAGGAGTTATTCATGTTCAAGCAAGTTTCCATAATACCATTGTGACTGTTACAGATGTACGGGGTCAAGTGGTTTCTTGGTCCTCTGCCGGTACTTGTGGATTCAGGGGTCGAAGAAGAGGGACACCGTTTGCTGCTCAAACCACAGTAGGAAACGCTATTCGTACAGTAGTGGATCAAGGTATGAAACGAGCCGACGTCATGATAAAGGGTCCCGGTCTTGGAAGAGATGCAGCATTACGAGCTATTCGCAGAAGCGGTATACGACTAACTTTCATACGCGATGTAACCCCTCTGCCACATAATGGCTGTAGACCTCCGAAAAAAAGACGTGTGTAGAAATAAGCATTGAAGAGATTTCAAGAGAAACAAGAGAAATAAACGATTCAATGATCTGATTAAATAATATTACTATGGTTCAAGAGAAAGTAAGAGTATCTACTCGAACACTAGAGTGGAAGTGCGTTGAATCAAGAGCAGACAGTAAGCGTCTTTATTATGGACGCTTTATTCTGTCTCCACTTATGAAAGGTCAAGCTGACACAAT